TAAATATTAAAGAAATAAATGAAATAAATAATAAGAATATAATAAAGAAAAATAAAATATAAATTTCATTAAATTATTCATAAAATTGAGATTCATTAGTAATTAAATAGAATATGAATATAATATAACTTACTATAATAGACTATAATAGAAATATAATAGAATCTTAGAATATAATATATTATGTAGAATATATGATGATTATGATTACACAATTACCGCTTGTATAATATAGAATAGACTCTTCTTAGATTTATAGATTTACTATAGGGATAATATCAAACTATCTACCAATGAAGTAGTATGATTAATACATCAAATATTTTGGGGAAAGGTATGAAACAATTGAAAAAAAAAGAAGTGGTACTGGAATCATTTGACCTATATGCGCAAATGAAATTCGGGCAAATCTTCCCCCGGAGTAGAACAAGAACCTAAAAGAATTGAAAAGGCCATTCAGGAACAAGAAAATTACATCGTAATTTGAATTTCGATGAAACAATACATCAATGAGAAGTTAGTTCAATAAGTTCATAAAATTCTTTTTGATTTTCTACATTATAGAATAGAGGTAAGGAGAAGGGGCAAAACTCATTAAAAAAAAAAAAGAAATAGGATTGGAATCGACACATTGATTTTTTTCTTTTGAACCGTATGCATCCAAAGGTGCACGTACGGTTCCTCAGGGATACAATTTTATCCTAATCAACCGACTTCATCGAGAAAGATTACTTTTTTTAGGCCAAGAGGTTGATAGCGAGATCTCGAATCAAATTGTTGGTCTCATGGTATATCTCAGCATAGAAGATGATACTAGGGATCTTTATTTATTTATAAATTCTCCAGGTGGATGGGTAATACCAGGAATAGCCATTTATGATACTATGCAATTTGTGTTACCAGATGTACATACAATATGTATGGGATTAGCCGCTTCAATGGGATCTTTCATTCTGGTCGGAGGAGAAATTACCAAACGTCTAGCATTCCCTCACGCTTGGCGCCAATGAGTTTTTTTTATTTGATAAAAAAAAAAAGAATACTATGCCTTCGCTGTATCGAATATGAATTAAATAAAGAATAAGTAATAATAGCATGGCACTTCGAGTTCGATATGAACAAACCATTATTGTTTTTTTTTCTAACATGAGATTTTGTATCGAAATAGTAGTATGAAAGAAGGGTTATTCCCAATTTGATTTTCTGTGTCAAGCAAGAGTCAATTTCAGCGTCACAAACCATTATTCTTCCACTCTTCCACAACAGAAGTCTCTTTCTTATTTTTATGTTATGAGAGGAAAGAATCAAAAAAATGGAAAAAATCATTTTTTCCTTATTAGATCTTATCAAAAAGAAACTTTGGGATTGCTAAACTACAGACGAGATAAATATATAAAGCAACAGAACCATCATAGTATCTTTTTAACTACTACGAAAGGAAGGGTGGTAAATGGATCATTTAAGAATTTGGATCATATAGGTTCTATTTATTCTTTTCGATAAAAGAAATTCTATCAAAAAAAGAAAATCCATTGCAGAGCCGTATGCAATGTACAAAAGATGCCTGTACGGTTGTTTAATTCTATTTTTTTATTGTTATTTTGATTCCCCCTTACTTTAATCCATCCAATCGTGCGATATATAGATAGAAGAACCATTCATGATGTTATATCAATATCATCAGGGTTATGATTCACCAACCTGCTAGTTCTTTTTACGAGGCACAAGCAAGGGATTTTATCCTGGAAGCAGAAGAACTATTGAAACTTCGCGAAACTCTCACAAAAGTTTATGTACAAAGAACGGGCAACCCTTTATGGGTTATATCCGAAGATATGGAAAGGGATGTTTTTATGTCAGCAACAGAAGCTCAAGCTCATGGCATCGTTGATCTTGTCGCGATCGAAAATGAAAATACTGGGAATTCCATATAAATATACGAATTACTTTTCAAAATTTACGTGTGAATAGAAATCATTCATAATCATCAATCATCCGGTTAAGATCGATCTAAGCCAACCCGCTCTATTCTATCTAGAATGAGATTCTATAGATACACCATGCCAACCATTAAACAACTTATTAGAAACGCAAGACAGCCAATAAGAAATGTCACGAAATCTCCCGCTCTTCGAGGATGTCCTCAGCGTCGAGGAACATGTACTAGGGTGTATGTGCGACTCGTTAAGTTCAGATCATGAGTTTGAAAAAATGCAAAAATTTTTTCCGGTATCAACGACCACTACCAATGAATTAGGATAGATAGGCTGGAACACGGCCTTTTGATTTACTAGTATCAAGAGTATCAAGATCTATTATCTACCTAATTATGTTATGAATTTATGGTTTCTATTGGTGCAAATCCAATCACTCCGTTTGAGATGAGAAGGAATTCTCCATTGGTAACAAATAGTTATCCATTAAGCGGAGGAAAAAGGTTATGCTCCTATTCCTTTTCTTGAAAAAAAAACGGACTAACAAGGTCAGCTACCTAGCCAACTTTCATAATTAAATACCGTCACTGTATGGATAGCTTTTTTGTGAAAAGGACTATTACTTTAGAATTAGAATTGAAAAAAGAATTCTAATTTAAAATGGATGGGTAGAGCCAAAGAGTGTGAACTATACAAGTTCACAAGAAATTTTGATGAAATGTGAAAGAAGAGGCTCCGGTGTATAGAGAGGACCTCACCGTTTCAGAAGTTACCATAGAAACGAGAAAACCCACTATTCTTTTTTCTTTAGTAGTAGTCGAATTTTTTATTTCCAGGCGAGATACCTTGAAGAAAGAAAAAATCGTGGTCGGGAAGGTCATAGTCGCAAAAGCCATTGGAATTTATATTTTATATATCGGAAGAATCCGTTTTGTTATTAATCGACCGGAAGAAAAGGATGACTGAAAGAAGAGAAATCAATTAGTTATTCAATAAAGTTTCATTTGATTCAATGACCAGAGTTAAACGAGGATATACAGCTCGGAGACGTCGAAAAAAGATTCGTTTATTTGCATCAACCTTTATAGGGGCCCATTCAAGACTGACTCGAACGACTACTCAACAAAGAATGAGAGCTTTGATTTCCTCTCATCGAGATAGGAGCAGGAAAAAGAGAGATTTTCGTCGTTTGTGGATCACTCGGATAAATGCGGTAACTCGTGAGGATAGGCTATTCTATAGTTATAGCCTCTTCATCCACAATCTGTACAAAAGACAATTGCTTCTGAATCGTAAAATACTTGCGCAAATAGCCCTATCAAATAAGAATTGTTTTGATATTATTTCAAAGAAAATTATCAATTAAAAAGAAAAGAATACAAATCAAATAAAGGAATAAAAGAATCTTAATAGAATCTATTATACAGGAAACAAGAATGATTGAAACAGGATTTCCCGGAGAATGGACTCCGGGAAGATAGAATAAAAAGAAATTAATATTTGAGTAGTAGGAAGAAACGAACATCTTTCAAGAAAAAAGATTTCTTCCCCATTTTTCCTTTTTTATAATACAAGAATCAAATCTGGATCCTAGTTTTTTTTCGAGCAAAACATTAATATGAGCTTGAGTTCCGATTGGAGTTTTGAAGAGTATATCTATTTAGTATTTATTTTTGGTTCTAGGACCAGTAGTTCTAGGAATCGACTCCACTCTCTCCAATTGTTTCTCATTATTACGAAAAGGTAACAAAGATAAAATACGAGCTTGTTTTATAGCAATAGTAATTAATCGTTGTTGTTTCAAAGTCAACCTATTTGTCCGTCTAGATAAGATTTTTCCTTGTTCACTAAGAAATCGACTAATTAAACTCATGTTTCTATAATCGATTCGATCCCCCGATCCAATTAGGGGTAAACGCCTACGAAAAGATCGCTTGGATTTACGAAAAGGTTGTTTGGATTTATCCATGGTTTGCTTATTCCTTGTTTGTTTATTCCTTCGATATAAAATAGAATCCTCTTTTTTTTCTTATTCATTTAAGATTCGACCAAAATAGGATTAGGTTTGTATTATATATGTTAAGATGTAAAGTTCTTACTCTTCCCACTACTTGGAAAAATCAAACACGAATTCTTTTCTATCTATTTCTTTATTTCCCCATGAATCGTATACTTTTGACAATAGCGACAAAATTTTCTAAATTCTAGTCGATTGGGTGTATTGTGTCGATTCTTTTGAGTAATATATCTAGAAATGCCCAGCAATTCTTTATTGACACCCTTTCGAACACAACAGGTACATTCCAAAATCACTATAATTCGAATATCTTTACCCTTGGCCACGAACCTCCTTTTCCTTTTGGATCGACTTCGTTCGCTATGGAATTTCTAACTATTTTCTTTTTTGAATTCTTAGAATTCGAATGACTTCGAAGTACTATAATATTCTAAATATAAAGAAAAAGAGTCATATTCATTAATAGAAGAATCTTAAGAATATCGTAATAATTAATTAATACAATTTTTTCTAACTATGAATCATTTCTATACTAATCTCAGTATTTTCTTCTTTCTATGTTAGAATTTCGTGAAACCGTCCCTAGACTGGATCCACATTTCTATTTTTTACCCAAAAATTTCACTGTATTTTGACTGAGATTCAATACACTCTTTCTTTTTTTTTAGGATAGATTAGGATATAAAATAAAAAGAATTTAGAGCCATCTTACGTAGAATTCTATCTCAAATCTTCTTCATTTTTTATCAATACAAGAATTTCATCAGGATGAAAAAAAGGGGAATGACAAGGCATCTGGAAATAAACGATTAATTTCTATCAATAGACCTGCTAAAGACCCAAACCATAAAGTGGTTAACACAGGTGCCGTTGAGAGATATGTTTTTATATCTCGCATTGAAAATCCTCCTTCTTCTTTTATTTTCTATTTTTTTTCTTTGTATTGTATATTGTAATACATATATAATCCTAGTTCGCTATTCTAATAAATAGATCATAGATAATCCGATATTTTAATTTTAGTTCAAGATCATTTGTTTTTGCTTGAA